TAATTCCCGCTAATGGATCAGATCGTACCAATCTCAATCCTTTTTATTCCAAGGTAAGGATTAAACAATCACTTACCTGGCATCAAGGAACTATTCGTACGTTGGTGAATAGAAATAAGGAATGCGAATCTTTGATAACTTTGTCATCATCTAATTGTTCTCGAATAGGTCCACTCAACGATTTGAAATATAACAACAATGTGACAAAAAAATCAAATAAAAGGGATCCACTACTTCCAATTAGGAATTCGTTGGGTCCTTTAGGAATTGTCCCTAAAATTACGAATTTTTTTTCATTTTACTATTTAATAACTCATAATCAGATCTTGGTAAATAAACATTCGCTGCTTGACAATTTAAAACAGACTTTCCAAATACTTAAATATTATTTAATGGATGAAAATGGGAGGATTTATAATCCCAATCCATCCAGTAACATGATTTTTCATCCATTCAATCGGAATTGGTATTTTTTCCATCACGATTATTGTGAAGAAACATCGACGATAATTAGCCTTGGACAGTTTTTTTGTGAAAATGTATGTATATCTAAGTATGGACCACATCTAAAATCGGGTCAGGTTCTAATTGTTCATGTTGACTCTTTAGTAATAAGATCTGCAAAGCCCTTTTTGGCTACTCCAGGAGCAACCGTTCATGGCCATTATGGGGAAATCCTTTACGAAGGAGATACCTTAGTTACATTTATATATGAAAAATCGAGATCTGGTGATATAACACAAGGTCTTCCAAAAGTAGAACAAGTGTTAGAAGTTCGTTCGATTGATTCAATATCAATGAACTTAGAAAAACGGGTTGAAGGTTGGAACGAACGTATAACAAGAATTCTTGGGATTCCTTGGGGATTCTTGATTAGCGCTGAGCTAACCATAGCGCAAAGTCGTATATCTTTGGTTAATAAAATTCAAAAAGTTTATAGATCCCAGGGAGTGCAGATACATAATAGGCATATAGAAATTATTGTACGTCAAATAACATCAAGAGTGTTGGTTTCAGAAGATGGAATGTCTAATGTTTTTTCACCAGGTGAATTCATTGGATTGTTGCGAGCGGAACGAACGGGGCGCGCTTTGGAAGAAACGATCTGTTACCGAGCCGTCTTATTGGGCATAACGCGAGCGTCTCTGAATACTCAAAGTTTCATATCTGAAGCGAGTTTTCAAGAAACTGCTCGAGTTTTAGCAAAAGCCGCTCTACGAGGTCGTATCGATTGGTTGAAAGGCCTGAAAGAAAATGTTGTTCTGGGGGGTGTGATACCCGTTGGTACCGGATTCAAAGGATTAGTGCACCGTTTAAGCCAACACAGCAACATTTCTTTGGAAATCGAAAAGAAGAATCTATTCGAGGGGGGCATCAGAGATATTTTGTTCCGCCACAAAAAATTATTGGATTCTTGCATCTCCAAAAATTTCCACGATACATCAGAACAATCATTTACAGGATTTACTGATTCCTAAGAGCGATCATCCTTTTAATTTATAATTTAACTAGCCGGTCCCTTCCCTCGTAAAAAAAAAGAGGAAGTGTGGGGAGAAATGACAAGAAGGTATTGGAACATAAATCTGGAAGAAATGATGGAAGCAGGAGTTCATTTTGGTCATGGTACTAGGAAGTGGAATCCTAGAATGGCACCTTACATCTCTGCAAAGCGTAAAGGTATTCATATTACAAATCTTACTAGAACTGCTCGTTTTTTATCAGAAGCTTGTGATTTAGTTTTTGATGCAGCAAGTAGGGGAAAACAATTCTTAATCGTTGGTACAAAAAATAAAGCAGCTGATTCAGTAGCATCGGCTGCAATAAGGGCTCGATGTCATTATGTTAATAAAAAATGGCTCGGTGGTATGTCAACAAATTGGTCCACTACAGAAACAAGACTTCATAAGTTCAGGGACTTGAGAGCGGAACAAAAGACGGGAAGACTTAACCGTCTTACGAAACGAGATGCAGCAATGTTGAAGAGACAATTATCTCACTTGCAAACATATCTGGGTGGCATCAACTATATGACGGGGTTGCCTGATATTGTAATCATCGTTGATCAGCAAGAAGAATATACGGCTCTTCGAGAATGTGTTACTTTGGGAATTCCAACAATTTGTTTAATCGATACAAATTGTGACCCAGATCTTGCAGATATTTCGATTCCAGCCAATGATGACGCTATAGCTTCAATTCGATTAATTCTTAACAAATTAGTATCTGCAATTTGTGAGGGTCGTTATAGCTATATAAGAAATCGTTGATTAATAATAAGATAAGTCAATTACTTCGTCAATTCCATCGATTTATGGAATCGGTTACTATACTATATCCATCCTGAATATAAAAGATAAAAATTCCCGGGGATATTATGTAATTACTTGGTATCCGAAATATACAGTTAAAGTAGGCGAATCGATAAAGAGATAATTGAATCAAAATAATTCCTTTTTAAGTTCTATTTCTGTCAGAGGGCAAGCAATATGAATGTTCTACCATGTTCCATCAACACATTAAAAAGGTTATACGATATATCCGGTGTAGAAGTAGGCCAACATTTCTATTGGCAAATAGGAGGTTTCCAAGTCCATGCCCAAGTACTTATTACTTCTTGGTTCGTAATTGCTATCTTATTAGGTTCTGCTACTATAGCTGTTCGGAATCCACAAACCATTCCAACCGACGGTCAGAATTTCTTCGAATATGTCCTTGAATTCATTCGAGACTTGAGCAAAAATCAAATTGGAGAAGAATACGGTCCATGGGTTCCTTTTATTGGAACTATGTTCTTATTTATTTTTGTTTCCAACTGGTCGGGTGCTCTTTTACCTTGGAAAATAATACAGTTACCTCATGGGGAGTTAGCCGCACCCACGAATGATATAAATACTACTGTTGCTTTAGCTTTACCTACGTCAGTAGCCTATTTCTATGCAGGTCTTACAAAAAAAGGATTGGGTTATTTCGGTAAATATATTCAACCAACTCCAATACTTTTACCAATTAACATCCTAGAAGATTTCACAAAACCCTTATCGCTTAGTTTTCGACTTTTTGGTAATATATTGGCTGATGAATTAGTAGTTGTTGTTCTTGTTTCTTTAGTACCTTCAGTAGTTCCTATACCTGTCATGTTCCTTGGATTATTTACAAGTGGTATTCAAGCTCTTATTTTCGCAACTTTAGCCGCGGCTTATATAGGGGAATCCATGGAGGGTCATCATTGACTATCTTTCAAAATATGCTTTTTTATTTATCCCAACGCTGTATAGGCGGTTCAAATAAGCTATTTTGGAACAGAATAGATACAAGGGTATATATGATTTAGAGTACTAGTAAAAAAGATTACGATATTTTGGAATTCAATTGTCAACAAAAAGGAATGAACGAGATCTAAAGGATCTTTTTCCTAAGATTTCCGTTGGGGCCACTTATGTCATACTCCCCCAATATTCTATTTCTATTTGTTCAGTCAATCACAATATTGATTACGATTCATACCTAATCATAATTTGGATAAGATAAGAATTGTTATCCGGTTCCGATGTGCGATAAAAAAAGTGTTCTATGAAACTATTCCCATCCCATTTCATTTGATTTCAGTCAATTCAATGATTGATCAAAATTTGAATTAATTGCATGCAATTAATTGGATCTCTAATATGGATATTGTATTGATATGGAAGGAGTCAGTCAGACTAATGAATTCGTCAGTTTGTATTCATGCTTGTATTAATGCGGGATCGGGATAATGATAAAGAAAAGGAAACCAATAATTTACAAACGAGATTCATAAAAAATGGGTTAGGGATGGGGTCAAACTGGGTATATGTTATTTAATTATAAGCCAACTCTTCTGTATGTTTCAAAGAATGATTCTAGAATCGGGTTGAATATTAGATGTGAATTTTTTGTTTACGTTATGGAAGAAAGCCATGTATATGTGATATTAGATATTTACTAGTTATATATGAACTATCCATATATCTTATTGACTTTTCTACCCCACCGTGAATTTAGATAGGAATTACAATAGAAGTTCTTCCGTTTCGTCTGGGCCGAATGAATAAACAGATGAAATCAAGCATAGCATATAGAAGAGAAAGAGTGCAGAATTGAAAGAATGAATGGTTCGGAACAAATAAATGAAACGGAAGAACTAGGTCCTTCTGCATTGATTATGGATTGATAAAGACTCCGTGGATAGGAAAACGCGAGATCGAAGCAGTTCTGCTTATACGATTCAATAATCTCATTACTTTAATTTGTAGTTCATAGTTATTTCGACTGGATTGGGTGGATCTTAGTAATGGAATAATAAGTCATAATTCATTGGTTGCTTGTATCATTAACCATTTATTTATTTTTATGCGAGGAGCTTACCATGAATCCACTGATTTCTGCTGCTTCCGTTATTGCTGCTGGATTGGCTGTAGGGCTGGCTTCTATTGGACCTGGAGTTGGTCAAGGTACTGCTGCGGGCCAAGCTGTAGAAGGTATCGCAAGACAACCAGAGGCAGAGGGTAAAATACGAGGTACTTTATTGCTTAGTCTGGCTTTTATGGAAGCTTTAACAATTTATGGACTGGTCGTGGCATTAGCACTTTTATTTGCAAATCCCTTTGTTTAATCCTATAAATTTGTAAAGTTTTTTTGTTTTGTCTTTCTTATTTTATTACCTTGGATTTGCCGCTTGATTTTTCGAATTATATCAAGATTTCACTCCTACAATAACGATTTCACTCCTACAATAGTTTTAACTTAGAGATAATACCCCGTGGGAAGGACTAATTTGAGGATCAGGAATTAGCGGATCCACTCGCTTTCTTCCTTCCCGTTCTCAGTCCAATGGAACCCCCTTTTTTTAGGAAGCGTTGCAACAAATGAGGTATTTCGCAATTGATATGCGACCTGAGACCCAATTCTAACAAGTATTTCAATTTTCTTATTGAAATAAAAATTATTAAATTTTAAAATATTAAGAAAATTAATAAAAA